GTAAATAAATCTGCCATTTCTGTAAATCTCTCTTCTGATTCAAAATCGTGGTGTAACGTGTATCCTCCCCTGTTCCGGTCATGGAATAGATGAAAGAAATCCAAAAATGGATTTTTGTTCAAGAATGAAATCTTATTGAAACTGTCCATATCCGGTTCATCCTTCGGAACCATATCACATCCCGGATCTGATGAAATAGGATGAATTGAGACGGTATTTTGTAAATATGTAATTATCTTGAATATATTAACCATTTCTTGATTTTCCGATCGCCTGGAAGGGACAAAAGAAAGATCTTGTTGTTTCTTCAACAATTTATGATCTCTAGTGGACCTCTCAGTAGGATTCGAACCCAGATGAAGTTCTGACCATCTGTCAGAGAAAAAAGAACGAACGGATCTTGTAGGATTCCCAAGAAATTCTTCGATTTCTTCCGGAAGCAGATGATTAATCATCTGCTTCTCACGTTCCGTGAATAGCCGGGACATTGAGGAATATCCAGAAAGGCATTTCGGGAATCGGTCTGATTCTATCTCTGTTCGTTCCGTTTGAAGAAAGGAAGGATCCCAAAGAATCGATCTTTCTTTTAGTTGTTGAATCTCTCTTTGATTGATCAATGGGTGATATTCCGAATCCTCATTACTAATGGAATCCAAAGGATCTCTGGATTGATCAGAAGATCCTTTCAATTGGCTAGAATCCCTCTTTGTTCCGATCCAGTTCCTCCACCACCGCGAACCCCAGTTAGATTCAGGCATGCTACACTTTTTAGTTATTGGGAGAACCCGAGTACTCTCTTTCGGATTCAGGAAACAATTCTCAGAGATCTTTTTTCCTTTTGGAAGAGAGAGGAGCGAAACAATCAACCTATTGATATTGGAAGACCCAACGGATTCTTCCAATGTATCGTTTCTGGGCCCAATGGAATTCATAGGTATAGGAAAAAGCCCTATCAAATAGAGATTTTTGCTTTCGACCATATTTCGATTGTTAATACGATAGATAAGGACCACTACTACAAAGAGTATTACACCCCTGATCCGGAAATATCGATTGCTTGTTGAACCCTGTGAATTGCGTGAAAGTAGAATACTCCAAATTCGGGGGTCAAAAAGTTTTATAAAACGTTCTTGGTGGAAAAAAATGTGAATGAAAGATCCTACTGAATTGAATTGGGTCCATGAATCTAATAAATAGTGAGAATTCTTGATCTCTCTCAATATCTCTCTTAATTCAAAAATAAAAGCTTTGGATAGTCGTAACATTCTTGGATACCTCCCTCCGGGATATTAAAAAGAACTTGTTCTCTTATATGAATTTATAAGAATGAAAATAACATTGTTCTCTTATATGAATTTATAAGAATGAAAATAACATTGTTCTCTTATATGAATTTATGAGAATGAAAATGACATTGCTTTATGATAAAGATTTGATTCCAATTGGAATTTGGTTATTCACCATGTACGAGGATCCCTGTTAAGCATCCATGGCTGAATGGTTAAAGCGCCCAACTCATAATTGGCGAATTCGTAGGTTCAATTCCTACTGGATGCATGCCAATGGGACCCTCCAATAAGTCTATTGGAATTGGCTCTCTCTCAATGGAATTTCATCATCCATACATAACGAATTGGTGTGGTATATTCCTATCATAATATAGGAACAGTAAGAACTAGCATTCTTATTGAGACTAGAACTCATAGGGAATCCAATAGATTTATGGATGGAATCAAATATGCAGTATTTACAGACAAAAGTATTCGGTTATTGTCGAAAAATCAATATACTTCTAATGTCGAATCAGGATCAACTAGGACAGAAATAAAGCATTGGGTCGAACTCTTCTTTGGTGTCAAGGTAATAGCTATGAAT